CATTATCTGGATATAAGGAACCAGTCAAGATATGATATATGAGTCATATCATTGTAGCAACTGAAATCTTTTTTGCATAAACACAAAAGAAAAACCAATCTGATTATGAGTTGTAAAGCAATAAAAGTATACAGATAAATGGAAGGGTGAGAGAAAGATAGGAAAAGAAATATCAATGATATATAATTCCAATATGTAAGGTCTATGAGTCATCTCATATAAAGGGAATGTAATAAAGCATCAATACTGATTGATCCATAATTAGACAAATCGGTGCATAGAAGAAAAAATCAAGAGCCCTGAGCCAATAAAGACTGAGAAGGTTGACTCAAGAAAAAATTTCATTCATTAATAAATTTCATTAAGGGCTCCGTTGTAGAATTCAGACCTAACCATTAATCGAGAAGTGGTGGGGACGACAGAACCTGTGAATGCATAAGATTCTATTGAAAACGAATCCTAATGATTCATTGGGTAGGATGGCGGAACGAACCAGAAACCTATTCATTTATTCTGAGAGGTCATGTCATAGACTAATCTTACAATTGAATGTTGAAAGAGTAAATATTCGCCCGCGAATTTTTTTTTTATTTCTAAATTTTAGTCGATTCGATATGATAATACAAAGGAAAAAGAAAATATGATAATACAAAGGAAAAAGAAAATAAAGATTCATTATAACGATAACGTTATATAAAAACGACATTATCTATAAATAGAAGACGTGTTTAATTATATATTAAAACACAAAAAATTTAAAATTTATAATAGATATAGATTAGATAAAATTTAAAAGAATACCACGATTCCGTATATTATTCACCGTGTATATTATTTTTTAATTGTTTAATTCGCGAGGAGCTGGATGAGAAGAAACTCTCATGTCCAGTTCTGTAGTAGAGATGGATGGAATTGATAAACAACCATCAACTATAACCCCAAAAGAACCAGATTCCGTAAACAACATAGAGGAAGAATGAAAGGAATATCTTATCGAGGCAATCGTATTTGCTTCGGTAGATATGCTCTTCAAGCGCTTGAACCCGCTTGGATCACATCTAGACAAATAGAAGCAGGGCGGCGAGCAATGACACGAAACGCACGCCGCGGTGGAAAAATATGGGTACGCATATTTCCAGACAAACCCGTTACAGTAAGACCTACAGAAACACGTATGGGTTCGGGGAAAGGATCTCCCGAATATTGGGTAGCTGTTGTTAAACCCGGTAGAATACTTTATGAAATGAGCGGAGTAGCAGAAAATATAGCCAGAAGGGCAATTTCAATAGCGGCATCCAAAATGCCTATACGAACTCAATTCATTCTTTCGGGATAGGGATGTAGAAACAAAGGAAAGGGGTCTTTTGTATGAAAAAAAAATTGCAGGTTTTTTGTTTTGAACAAATAATATTTCTTTTTTTTTTTTTTTATTTAGACCCTTGCATTGAAAACAAAAAAAAATCGATAAAAAAACGATATGATTCAACCTCAAACCCATTTAAATGTAGCGGATAACAGCGGAGCCCGAGAATTGATGTGTATTCGAATCATAGGAGCTAGTAATCGACGATATGCTCATATTGGTGACGTTATTGTTGCTGTAATCAAGGAAGCCGTACCAAATACACCTCTAGAAAGATCAGAAGTAATCCGAGCTGTAATTGTACGTACTTGTAAAGAACTCAAACGCGACAACGGTATGATAATACGATATGATGACAATGCTGCAGTTGTTATTGATCAAGAAGGAAATCCTAAAGGAACCCGAATTTTTGGCGCGATCGCCCGGGAATTAAGACAGTTAAATTTCACTAAAATAGTTTCATTAGCACCCGAAGTATTATAAGGGAAGGCCGTAATATAGTTATAGTATTTGGTATTTGAATGAAACCTATTAATTAGTAGATTGTTTATATATCACGTATATACCTTTAATAATTCAGAAATAAAGATAAATAAAAAAAGAAAAAGAGCATGTTGATTATATCAAAATTTGGGGGCAACAAAAATCTTAGTTTATCATGAGTAAAGACACTATTGCTGACATAATAACCGCTATACGAAATGCTGACATGAATAAAAAAAGAACAGTTCGAATACCATCTACTAACATCACTGAAAATATTGTTAAAATCCTTTTACAAGAAGGTTTTATTGAAAACGTGAGAAAACATCAGGAAAGCAATAAATATTTTTTGGTTTTAACACTACGACATAGAAGAAATAGAAAAGGATCGTATAGAACTGTTTTAAATTTAAAACGGATCAGTCGACCCGGTTTACGAATATATTCTAACTATCAAAAAATTCCTAGAATTTTAGGCGGAATGGGGATTGTAATTCTTTCTACTTCTCGAGGTATAATGACAGACCGAAGGGCTCGAATAGAAGGAATCGGCGGAGAAATTTTGTGTTATATATGGTAATCTTTCTGATAGACGAATTATACGAAGAACTTTCATATTTGTGAAAAAAGAGAAAGGACAACTTTATAATATTA